AAATGTCCCTTTTGAAGCCAGAATTGATTTTCCTCGATACCTAACATAATGTGGGAAAGGGTCTTTGAAAAGCCATAAGATAACGCGAAAATCCTTAGTAAAAGTTTTGACTTTTACTAGATATTCTAGTTTTCCGTAAAAATAGATTCGTTCAAGAAGGGTTCCAAAAGATGTTGATCGTAAATGAGAGGATTGGTTACAGAGAAAAACGAAAATGGATTCGTATTCACATACATGGAAATTATATAGGAACAGGAATAATCGTTGATTCCTTTTTGAAAAAATAGAAATGGATTTTTGGGGAGTAATAAGACTATTCCAATTACGATACTCATAAAGAAAGAATCGTAATAAATGCAAAGAAGAAACATCTTTCACCCAATAACGAAGAGTTTGAACCAAGATTTCGAGATGGATAGGGTAAGGTATTAATATTTCTAACACATAATTTAAATGTAAGAATTTGTCCTCGAAAAAAGGAAATATTGAATGAATTGATCGCAAATTATGAGATTTTACTATTTTTTTTGCTTTTGCTTCTAGGGAAGATATTAACAGTAGGGAAAATGGAATTTCCACAATGACTGCAAATCCTTCTGATATCATTTGATAATACAAATTCTTCTTGTGCTTGTGCCCAAAAAAGTAATTTTGGTTAGAACTATTAGCAGAAAGAATCAAATGATTCTGTTGATACATTCGGGTAATTAAACGTTTTACAATTAGTAAACTGTATTTCTTGTCGCCTGCATTTTCCAACAAAATAGATTTATTTAAACCATGATCATATGCAAATCCATAAATATATTCCTGAAAGATAAGTGGATAGAAAAAGTTGTGTTGCCAAGACCTATCTAGTTCTATATATCTTTGGAATTCTTCCATTTAAAATTATACCGAAAACTAAAAAAAAAGCAGGAGGTTTTTTGGATCATCAAATGATACATAGTGCGATACAGTCAAAACAAGGTATTCTATTCTGAAATAATGAGTACCTCGGAGACAGGTAAATTCATCAACGGATTCCCTTTTTTTTCCATCTAATTGGTTTTTTTATAGGATAACAAAGCAAGATGGCTAGAAATCCTTTATTTTTTCAACCCAATCGCTCTTTTGATTTTGGAAAAGTATTTTTATCAATATACTGTTTCTTCTACACATGCATCTCCATATAGAAAATGGATAATCTAATAGTTAGGATTCAATAAAAACGAAATAATCCACTCGTGGGAGAAGTCTTTCCCGCATCAGGCACTAATTTTTTTTTAACGTTTAATTAGATCGGGTAATCATTCAAATTACGAAGATAAGCTCGTTGCTCTTTCTTTCCCTAAAATTTGAACCATAGGGCTCGATCCATTTATTCAATTGACCAAACTTTAGAATTAATTTCGTTCAATTCAAATAACGTTTGGTACCGATTTGGTACGAATGAAATATTCTATGAATTCTCTATTGATACGACATGCTCTTTTTTCCATTCATTTCCTTTCAGGATCAGTCGTGGTCTGATAAACTCTACCGATGATGTAGACGAATTCCTTGCTTCATCCAAATATGTAAAAGATCCTAGCCGCACTTAAAAGCCGAGTACTCTACCGTTGAGTTAGCAACCCCCAAAATAGATATGTTATGTAGATACAATCGGGATCAAAAAAAAATCAAATAGAAAACTTTGTTTGGAATCTGTAATCAAAATGGTGAATTAGCAATAAATCCAAACAAAGTTTTCTATTTGATTCTGAACATAAAAGCAAACATATCAGATGACAATACAAGAAATTATTAGATAAAAGAAAAAGCATTTCTAGACCAAATATTATCCATTTTTTTTTTGTTTTAAATCCTTTGTATCGCAACAAATTCAACGAATCCTTGAATAAAGTAAAAAAAAAACTATGTATTGGGCGGAAGACATACCATTTTTTATTGATTTTTACTTCATGATTGAATTATATTTGTTCAATACACTCTTGTCAATATGAAAAATACAATTACTACAATTACAATGTAAAAAGAAAAAAATTTAATTCAAATTAAATTGAAATAAAAATATTGAATTGAAATATTTCTTAAATTCTTAATATATATATATTATTATATATATATATAATTAGAATATATAACAAATATAGAATATAAAAAACAATATAATATAACAAAATTTCATTTCATAATTTAATAATAATTAATAAAAAATAGAAATATGATAGAAATTATGAAATTGAAATATAAGGATAAAAATATAAGTTAAATATAAAAAAACTTGTGTTGGATTGGCACTACAAAAAAAATATACATAAATAGATGAATAGAAAAGGAAGAATAAAAAAAAAGTTATATCAAGCTAGAACCTCATTCTCTCTTTTTTTTATTTCATTAATTGAACTTCTTTTAATTAAGTCAAAATTCTTTAAAAACCTCTGCCCTCTTTAAAATATCATAAACGGTTTCCGTAGGTTGAGCACCTTTTTCAAGAAAATATAGAATAGCAGGAACATTTAAATAAGTTTGATTCTTTATTGGATCATAAAAACCCACTTTTCGCAGATCTCTTCCCTCTCTTCGGGACCGAACATCAATTGCAACGATTCGATAGACGGCTCATTGGGATAGATTAGATCAACAACAACCCCCCCTGGAAACGTATAGGAAGTTTTCTCCTCGTACGGCTCGAGAAAAATGATTCGAAGTTATGTATTAGAATGGCAAATCAAAAAAGTCCAAAAAATCATCAAATGAATTAAATGAAGAATTAAGTCCTTTTTCTTTCCTAAAAAAAGAAAATCATTTGTATACTCCTAACTCAAGTTAAATAACTTTGAAATAGCTTCAAAGAAAATCCTTTGGCATTTCATTTATTGAGCAGTCTCGAATACCTTTTTTTGTTTCATTTATTTTCGATTTGAATTGTCGTACCAATTAACAATTGGATTTGAATCAGAATGCAGAATTCAAATCGAAAATAAAAAAAAGGATGTTTCCTTGTTCCGGAATCTTTTATCTTTGTTTTGAATCATTGGGTTTAGACATTACTTCGTTGATTTTTAATCCTTTCAAAAATGGCAGCAACATACCTTTTTGTTATTTCTTTCTATCAAAGAATCATATGAACGGCGGATTCCCGCACGATATATATAATTTTTATCGAAAAAGTTTTCTCAATTCCAACAAAATTTCCTTTAGGATTTGAAATTTGCTTGATTTGGATCCTTTCGATATCTCTGTCAAAGATATACTTACGAAGTTGTTCCAACTTATTGATTGACACTAACCCTAGACCCTTCCCCCTTAAGAAATGAATCAATACTTTCTACTCGAGCTCCATCATGTACTATTTCCATTACACCCCAACAAAAAATGCGGGTTCGAATGGAACAGAACAAAGGATGTCGAGTCAAGAGCATCCTTTAATTAGATTAGAGAATGATGGATATAAGAATCCACAACAGATCATGTCCTTCAAGTCGCACGTTGCTTTCTACCACATCGTTTCAAACGAAGTTTTACCATAACATTCCTCGAATTTGGAACCGCTATGCGGTTGATTCAATTATGGAATCATGAATAGTCATTGGTTCAGTTAGTACAGTCGGCACATAAGATATATTCTATATCTTAAGTTATTTTTCATTTTTTGTTTTCAATTTCAATAATGAAAATAAAAAAAAAATTCCAATAAACACAATAAAAATGAAAAAATCGATTGGAAAAATACAATTCATTTTCCCGGAATGAATAAAAAAATAACAAACTTCCTTCTATTCTATATGAATATGAGGGGAGGGATATATGACAACTTTTTTTGGAATTAAAATTCGTGTAATCTATAACCCCATATGCCTAAATCCCCACCAGATTCCGTTGTATCTGCGCGTCATTTGAACACTTATCATCCTTTTTTGTGAATTTATGAAATGTTAAAAAAGATAAGATTCATTTTGGTTAGAATTATTAGCAGAAAGAATCAAATTCTATCCAATATTACACTTTAGAAACGGAAAAATGCAATCTTAATGAATTACTAGAATTACACATGCTCTTGCTCTGGGACGGAAGGATTCGAACCTCCGAATAGCGGGACCAAAACCCGATGCCTTACCACTTGGCCACGCCCCACTTTGATTTCTATTCGACACTAATAAAGACTAATGTTGTTATTGATTGTTCGTCAATTCCAGCCAAAATATCTAAAGAATCCATTAGATTCTGTTGTTAGTATTTTGACGCATGCAGATATAGAATAAAACTTAATTTATTGATCATTACATATAATTCCATTAAGATATTGTATGAAAGTAGAATTTTTTCTATTCTCAAAGGAGAATGGAAGGTTTTTTGGTTGAGTGAGTAAGTTCAAAGAAAAAAAAAAAAGAAAGATCAAAAATCCTTCTTTTTTTTTTTTTTCTTCATTTTTCCCTTCTATGAAGAACTCAATCAAAATACAATTATCTTAAAAACAAAATGTCTGTTATGCTTAATATCTTAAGTTTGATCTGTCTTAATTCTGCCCTTTATTCGAGTAGTTTTTTCTTAGTCAAATTACCCGAAGCCTACGCTTTTTTGAGTCCAATCGTAGATTTTATGCCAGTCATACCTGTACTCTTTTTTCTCTTAGCCTTTGTTTGGCAAGCTGCTGTAAGCTTTCGATGAAATCTTTCATCTTGTCCTAGAAAAATGAATGATTTTTTCGAGAAAAACGATTCGAATACTAATGATTGATAAGATCAGACAAGTCTTACAGTATGAACTCTTGATTCAAACATGAAAATTCTTGGATAACCGCGATTCGGATCGCCTCGTTTTCCCATTTTAACTATTTTTATTTTCCGTGAATGAAAAACCTTATTGTGATCCTCCACAAGTGGGTATAAAAAAATTATTGATAAGTAAGATAATAATAGATAAGATAATAAGAATTTTTTTATTACTTTAATTAAAAATTAAACTAAAAAAAAATTCTTTTCGATTTATAAAAACTACTTTGGTTTTCGATATCA